CATTTCATTTTACCAAGTTCAACGTTAGCCAGATTAGTCAACATTTATATGTTTCGATGCAACAACAAGATGTTATTTGTAACAAGTAGTTTTGTTGGTTGGTTAATTGGTCACATTTTATTCATGAAATGGGTTGGATTGGTATTATTCTGGATACGGCAAAATAATTCTATTAGATCGAATGTACTTATTCGATCTAATAAGTACCTTGTGTCAGAATTGAGAAATTCTATGGCTCGAATCTTTCGTATTCTCTTATTTATCACCTGTGTCTACTATTTAGGCAGAATACCGTCGCCTATTGTCACTAAGAAACTGAAAGAAACCTCAGAAACAGAAGAAGGGGGGGAAAGTGAGGAAGAAACAGATGTAGAAATAGAAACAACTTCCGAAACGAGGGGGACTCAAAAGGAACAAGAGGGATCCACCGAAGAAGACCCTTCCCTTTGTTCGGAAGAAAAGGAGGATCCGGACAAAATAGATGAAACGGAAGAGATCCGAGTGAATGGAAAGGAAAAAACAAAGGATGAATTCCACAAACATAGACCAGTTTATGAGAATTCTTATCTTGATGGAAAAAAAAAGATAGAAAATTGGGAGTTGGGAATACTTAAAGAAGATAAAGACCTCTTCTGGTTTGAAAAACCTCTTTTGACTCTTCTTTTCGACTATAAACGATGGAATCGTCCATTGCGATATATAAAAAACGATCGATTTGAAAATGCTGTAAGAAATGAAATGTCACAATATTTTTTTCACACATGCCCAAGTGATGGAAAACAAATAATATCTTTTACATATCCACCTAGTTTGTCGACTTTTTTGGAAATGATACAAAAAAAAATGTCTTTGTGCACGACAAAACCTGAACCTGAAGACCTGTATAATAATTGGATTTATATCAATGACCAAAAAATTAACAAAAAGATTATTATAATTATATAAAATAAATACAAGAAGAGATAAGAAGAAATTCGTCCGCCACCCACATATTTGATCCCTTCTCCTACAAAGAAACTTGCAACACCAACCCCATTCGTAATTCCATCAATTGCGCGTCTATCAAAAAAGTGAGTTAATTGAGCTAATCCCCTTATACCCCTAGTTAAGGCTGTTGCATAAAAAACATCTATGTAACCACGATTATATGACCAATTATATATCACATTTTTTATTCGGTCCAATAAAATTTTCTTAGAACCCGTTTTAACAAATAAATTGATTAAGTCCAAATTCTGGAAAGATGAATAAACAGACCCATATAAAAGAAACGCTATGAGTATTCCGAAATAGGATATACTAACTGAAAAAATTGCATTTATAAAAAATTCATACCAATCCGGGGAATAGCTCAAATTTTTATGCAAAAGGTTTATCGATGGGGTTAACCATTTCGATAATATATCAAAATCCATATCCGTTACTCCTGAAATTCCGATGGATCCAACGAACAAAGTAAATAGGACCAATACAAGGAGAGGAAATAACATAGTATTGTCCGATTCTTGAGGATACACGGAAGTTTCTTTATTGTAAAAATGAATACTAAAGGATCGCATCAGGTTTCTTACATTCCCATCAATTTGATATGTCTTCTTCGAAAAAAAGGAAACCTTTTCATTATTATTCATTGTTGATAAAACGAAATTGATTTTAACGGGTTTCGGTCCTTCTTTCCCCCATATAGATATTGAATAGAGCGAGCCATTTTTAATACTGTTGTAATTTTGAAAATGAATGTGTAAATGCCCCTCAAAAGTAAGTAAGTACATCCGAAACATGTAAAATGCGGTTAACCCTGCTGTGGAATAAGCTATTATCGCAAAAATGGGTGAATACAACCAACTATCATTAAGAATTTCATCTTTGGACCAAAAACAAGCAAGAGGCGGAATACCACAAAGAGAAAATGTACCTAATAAAAAAGTAGTTTTTGTAATTGGGATATATTTTCTTAAACCACCCATAAGAACCATATTCTGACTTTTATCTGGAGAATATCCAACAATAGGTTCCATTGAATGAATAATGGATCCAGATCCTAAAAACAATAATGCTTTAGAGTAGGCATGAGTGATCAAATGGAATAAAGCAGCTCGATAAGAACCTATACCCAAAGCTAACATAGTATAACCCAATTGAGACATTGTAGAATAGGCTAAACTTCTCTTAATATCTCTTTGAGCAAGAGCCAAAGTAGCTCCTAACAGTACTGTTATTACACCTATCAAAGCAATGAGATTCATTATATAAGGTATGACTGTGAAAATAGGAAGAAGTCGAGCGACAAGAAAAATTCCCGCTGCTACCATAGTAGCAGCATGTATAAGAGCCGAAATAGGAGTGGGTACCTCCATGGCATCCGGTAACCATACATGAAGGGGGAATTGTGCAGATTTAGCAACTGCACCGACGAATAATAGGGAGGCACAAAGAGTAGCAAATACAAAATGAACCCCATTACTATGGATCAAGTTCTTGAAAATTTCGAACAAATCCCGAAATTCGAAACTACCTGTTATCCAATAAAGACCTAAGATTCCTAATAGTAAACCAAAATCCCCTATACGATTAGTTACAAACGCTTTTTGACAAGCATTTGCTGCAACGGTTCGTGTGGACCAAAAACCGATTAATAGATACGAACACATTCCCACTAGCTCCCAAAAAATATGAATTTGTATCAAATTGGAACTAGTAACTAATCCCAACATGGAAGTATTGGAAAAACTCATATAAGAAAGAAATCTCAAGTATCCTTGATCATGAGACATATAATTGTCACTATAAATAAGAACCACGATTCCAACAGTAGTGATTAATATTGACATAATAGAAGTAAGTGGATCGATCAAGTAACCGAACTCTAAGGAAAAATCATTATTGATGGTCCAAGACCATAGATATTGATAAATAAAACTGCCATTTATTTGCTGAATAGACAGATTGGACGAAAAAACCATTGTTATACTTAGCAATAAAACACTAGGAAAAGCCCACATACGACGAAGATTTTTTGTTGCCGTCGGAACAAGCAGAAGTCCCAATCCTATTGACATAGTAACTGGAAGTGGAACGAAAGGTATGACCCATGCATATTGAAATGTATGTTCCATAAAAAAAGAAAACTTTAATTTTTTTTATTGTTTCTGATTCACCAGCTCTTATCTCTTTCGAAAGGAGCAATAATTAAATAAATAAAATCAAGATATGAAAGAACTAAAATATGATTTTGAATTATTCTTATTCTTTCCCAGATATTTGAAAAAATAAATAAAATAAAGAAGTTACAATTGGTCAAATGCTATAACCAAGTCATTAGAAAAAAGTTATGACTTAGTTATTAACTAATCTAATATATTTATGAGGATACAGAATATAAGATATTAAAGCATTCCATTATTACGGGAAATTGTGGAATTTATATACATAAAGTATAAAGTAAGGAAAAAGAGTCACACCAAAAACGGGGCTTGATTCTGATATGGATCATAAGATCTGCCAATAACTCAACCTAATATAAAACCTAGTCATTTTAGTTAGTTTATTCAGAGTCATTAACTAAGAATGTGGAACTGATTGATTGGCTTCTATTCCAATAAAACAAACAAAAACTTATGTTTATAGGAAACACTATGATACTCGATACTCATTACTTTAAATAATTTAAATAAAAAAAATATAAAATAAGAGAGAACTAAAATGACCTTTATCAAGTAATGTATTGCTTAGTTTAACAGATTAATTAACAGCCCCATTTGAATTTTAATTATGGGTACTCTATCCTCGAGCTTGATCAATTAATAGTAATAGAAAAAAATGTTAATGTTACATTCTTTTTTTTTTTCTTAAAATTAGATTGACTTTTCCATTTATTAACTACAGCACAACAATATGATTATGATATATAAATAGACTGAGATAAGAATTGGAACCTTTTTTGATTCTTATCAACGGCAATTCATTCGATTTCTATGGTAGTAAATTACATAGACATAGATCCGAATGAAGATATGAGGGTACCAATCAGTACGAATTTTTTTTTCGGACATTGTATGTAATAGAGATGTAAAAAAAATTCCTATAAAAATAACATCGTTTTTGTTTTTTCTTCTATTTCTTTTTTTGTCCCTAGTTATAATTCGATGTGCACGGATACATATTTTTTTATGTTATGAAGGAATCCATGGAATAAATATAGATAATGAATAGAAAGAGTGATCCATTTTGAAATGTCTTTCACATCCAACTATAAAAATGAGTAACCTCTTTATTTTTGAATGGCGGTTCCAAAGAAACGTACTTCTATGTCAAAAAAGCGTATTCGTAAAAATATTTGGAAGAGAAAGGGATATCGGGCCGCGATAAAAGCGTTTTCTTTAGCTAAATCTGTTTCTACCGGACATTCTAAAAGTTTTTTAGTGCGACAATAATAGTAATAAAGCTTTGGAATAATCTGAATGAGCATGACTCGATGAATTGTATAATTTATAAGATGAATGATTCGCATTAACTAATGTTTTGAACTCATCAATATGAGATAGGACTGGCTAGTGTGGTATATAGAATAAGAATTCTTATGTCTACTGGGTTTTAAAAGTTTTTAAAAGGGTCCTATTTATTTTTTGTTTGAAAAAAAAAAGAAGTAGTTAGACACAAGATACAAAGTTTGACTTTTCGTTATAGTCAATTTTTATAATTCGAGAGATGAGGATTCTCAATTTCCCTATCAATTCACTTTTCATAATAAAAAAATATGAATATATCATATATAAATATATTCTATATCCACTTTATTCGAAATAAATTTAATTTTTAAAATACGGTACAATTCCGATAGCGATTTAAACTCTTTTGTTCTATACCCAGCCCAATACCTAATTGGGTTGGTAAATCCTAAGATGAATTCTGTACACAATGAGGATGAAGATCCAAATCATTAATACAGTTTTGATCCCAAGCTATCGAAAAATGTATCAAAATTTAATCACGACATCAAA